TAAGAACACGGATACATAACATAAAAAAAAGAATAAATAAGACGATATTCGCCCTCCCCCTACATATTTAATTTCTTCTCCTATACAAAAACCAGCAAGACCTACTCCATTGGTAATTCCATCAATGACACCCTTATCGAAAAACTGCGTTAGTTCAGTTAATCCTCTTATACCCAGGGTAAAGACCCTAGTATAGAAAATATCTATATAACCACGATTATATGACCAACTGTATATCTTTTTTTTTACTTGATCCGAAAAAAACTTTTTCGGACCCTCTTTTACAAGAGAATTTATATGCTATGGATAGACCAAACATAGCTAGACTTACAGAAGAAATTGCATTAGTGATAAATTCATATGAATTTATGGAAGAATTAGAACTTTCCTGGAAAAAGTTTATTGAGGGAGTTAACCACTTTGATAATATGGTTAACTCCGCTATTCCATTATCCATTACTCCATTATCAAAATGGATTCCTATGGATCCAATGAACAAAGTAAAAAGCAGTAATATAAAAAGAGGGAATAGCATAGTATTTCCCGTTTCATGAGGATAGACAAAAGTGTTTTTAGCCCCAAAGGAAGTACTAAAGGACCCTATCCTATTTCTTGTATTACCATGAATTTTGGATCTATTTTGTGAAAAAAAAGAAACTCCACTCTTCGTTGTTGATAAAATGAAATCTCTATTCACTCCTTTGGGTATCCTTTTTCCCCATAAGGATATTGAATACAACGAACCCTCTTTAGTGCTACTGTAATTTTGAAAATGAACACGCAGATACCCATCAAAAGTAAGTAAATATATCCGAAACATATAAAACGCAGTTAATCCTGCAGTAAAAGAGGCTATTATTCCAAAAAAGGGTGAATACAACCAACTATTACTAAGGATTTCATCTTTGGACCAGAAGCAAGCAAGAGGTGGAATACCACAAAGAGAAAGCGTACCCCATAAAAAAGTAGTTCTTGTAATTGGAACGTATTTTCTTAAACCACCCATAAGAACCATATTCTGACTTTTATCTGGTGAATATCCAACAAGAGGTTCCATTGAATGAATAATGGATCCGGATCCCAAGAACAATAAAGCTTTCGAATAAGCATGAGTGATCAAATGGAATAAAGCAGCTTGATAAGAACCTATACCTAGAGCTAACATCATATAACCCAATTGAGACATTGTAGAATAGGCTAAGCTTCTTTTAATATCTCTCTGAGCAAGAGCTAAAGTAGCTCCTAAGAAGAGTGTTATTGTACCTACTAAAGAAATGAAACTCATTATTAAAGGTAGGGATATGAAAAGAGGAAGAAGTCGAGCTAGAAGAAAAATCCCCGCAGCAACCATAGTTGCTGCGTGTATAAGAGCCGAAATGGGAGTGGGTCCTTCCATAGCATCGGGTAACCATACGTGAAGAGGGAATTGTGCAGATTTCGCAACTGCACCAAGGAATAATAAAAAAGCACACAAAGTAGTAAGTAAGGAATTAATCCCATTATTAGGAATCCAGTTATTAGCTATTTTGAACAAATCCCTAAACTCTAAACTACCTGTTATCCAAAAAAAACCTAAAATTCCTAATAACAGACCAAAATCCCCTACACGATTAGTTACAAAAGCTTTTTGACAAGCACTCGCTGCAATTGGCCGTGTAAACCAAAAGCCTATCAATAAATAGGAACACATTCCCACAAGTTCCCAAAAAAAATAAATTTGTATCAAATTGGAACTAGTAACCAATCCCAACATGGAAGTATTGAAAAAACTTATATAAACAAAAAATCTCAAATATCCTTCATCGTGAGACATATAATCGTCACTATAAATAAGAACGAGGATTCCTACAGTAGTAATTAGTATTAACATAATAGAAGTAAGCGGGTCGATCAAGTATCCAAATTCTAAGGAAAAATCATTATTGACGGTCCAAGACCATAGATATTGATAGATACATTTATTTGTTGAATAGATAGGTGAACTGAGAATACCATAGCTATACTTAAGAGTAAAACACAAGGAAAAGCCCATATGCGACGAAGATTTTTTGTTGCTGTCGGAATAAGAATAAGTCCAAACCCCATTGACATAATAACTGGAAGTGGGAGAAGAGGGATTACCCATGCATATTGATATGTATGTTCCATAAGAAAAGAAATTGCAATTTTTACTTGAAATTTTTCTATAAAATAAAAAATACTGGAATTCTTCATTTTTCCAAATTTCTCTCATTGAAATAATCAAAAATGAAGAATGGGTTTACTTGGTTAAATTCAAAAAGTTAATTAAATAACTTTGTTACCTAGTTATTACCTAAAGAAGGATATTTGTTAAAATACAAAAAAGGATTGAATCATTTTACTTTCTATTCATTTTTGTATTTCTTTCTATTAAAATGAAGATGAAGCAGCTCTCATGTTTCGTAACTGATTGATTGAATTCCAATGAAAACCTATGTTTATAGGAAATTATCGAATATTCCTTACTTCATATAGAACTGAAATCCTAATGACTAGAATTACCTAAGTTTTAGAATGTCTTATTTAAGAGACTAAGTATTTTTTTTGTTTTGATTGGAATTCCATTATGGAAATATAAATAGATTTAGATAGAAACCTTTGTATATATTCTATATTATTAAAACGAAGTCTAATAGATAGGATCTCGTTGTTGCTGAGTGCTCCGAGATCTACGAACTCGTGCTTATGGACCCGAATTCTTTAGCGTGGCTTTCGGGGAAGGAGCGGACCGCCGGGAAGAGCACTCCGCTAGGCTTCTAAGAAAAAACAGAAAGAAGGATTGATTTGCGGCAATAGATGTCTTTCACATACAACTAGAAAAAAAGTAATCTCCTTTTTGAATGGCAGTTCCAAAAAAACGTACTTCGATGTCAAAAAAGCGTATTCGTAAAAATCTTTGGAAGAAAAAGACTTATTTTTCCATAGTACAATCTTATTCTTTAGCAAAATCAAGATCATTTTCCAGCGGTAGCGAGCATCCAAAACCAAAGGGTTTTTCTGGGCAACAAACAAACAAATAATCTGGTTTTGGAATAATCTGAATTGACCTATCCCAAAGAAATTCCAATTATTTAAAATGAATAATTCGGATTAACAACTTCTACCTATCTTATCAAAAATCCACAAAAAAATAGGTTTAGGCTTGGTAAATCATATTAATAAGAGCATAAAGGCTTTCATTCTAGAAATTTTGCTAAAATCCAAAATTCTTTGTATTTAATGATGAAATTATAGAAATTCTACAATGAGAAACTAATTAGAAAAAAATGAGTTCTATATTGCAACTGAGAAAAAACAGTTCCAACTCTTTCAAGCTTTGTTTCTATTGGGCAAAGCAAGAGTTTATTGTTAAAAAAATCCCCAATGATACTACCAAACGAAGTCCATTTTAATGAAGATTCTAATGTTCCTAAATTCTATGGACTCTCCCAATCTCGACGATTTGCGAGAAAATAACTATTATTCTTTTAACTTCCCTATTATTTAAAGTTAGCCGCCATGGTGAAATTGGTAGACACGCTGCTCTTAGGAAGCAGTGCTCAAGCATCTCGGTTCGAGTCCGAGTGGCGGCATTCTCGAAAAAGAATACAATAGATTAGAAAATGGATTCAATTCGAAATTTCCAATTTTGTAATGGGACCTTCTCCTTATGCTATTTGCAACTTTAGAACATATACTAACTCATATCTCTTTCTCAACCATTTCAATTGTGATTACAATTCATTTGATAACCTTATTAGTTCGTGAACTTGGGGGATTACGTGATTCGTCAGAAAAAGGAATGATAGCTACTTTTTTCTCTATAACAGGATTCTTAGTTTCTCGTTGGGCTTCTTCGGGACATTTTCCATTAAGTAATTTATATGAGTCATTGATCTTCCTTTCATGGGCTCTGTATATTCTTCATACGATTCCTAAGATACAGAACTCTAAAAATGATTTAAGCACAATAACTACGCCAAGTACTATTTTAACGCAAGGCTTTGCCACGTCGGGTCTTTTAACTGAAATGCATCAATCCACAATACTAGTACCTGCTCTACAATCTCAGTGGTTAATGATGCATGTCAGTATGATGTTACTAAGCTATGCAACTCTTTTGTGCGGATCCTTATTATCCGCCGCTCTTCTAATCGGTAAATTTCGAAAGAATTTCAATTTCTTTTTAGAAAAGAATTTTTTTTTTTTTTTTTTTTTTTTTTTTTTTTTTTTTTTTTTTTTTTTTTTTTTTTTTTTTTTTTTTTTTTTTTTTTTTTCAAGCAGAAGACGGCATACGAGATGTAGCCGTGACTGGAGTTCAGACGTGTGCTGTTTGGATTCTTGGAGTTATCGTGTCATTAGCCTAGGGTTTACCCTTTTAACCATAGGTATTCTTTGTGGAGCAGTATGGGCTAATGAGGCGTGGGGATCCTATTGGAATTGGGATCCTAAGGAAACTTGGGCATTTATTACTTGGACCATATTCGCAATTTATTTACATAGTAGAACAAATCCAAATTGGAAGGGTACGAATTCCGCACTTGTAGCTTCGATAGGATTTCTTATAATTTGGATCTGCTATTTTGGTATCAATCTATTAGGAATAGGTTTACATAGTTATGGTGCATTTACATTACCATCTAAATGATTACATAACATAAAACCGTCTTGAAATGAAAGTTTTTCCATTTTTGTTTGATTTGAGAACCCTTGAACGCCTTCTCAAAGGGTTCTCAAAAATTCGAGATAGATCTAATTAGTGAATTATTTGGATTTTCCACTATGGAATATAGAGCGGATTAGTAAAAAAAAACTATTTAGGATAATAATTGGATAAGAGAGCCTCTACCTTGTCAACCGATAGCGAGAGAACAAAATCTGGATAAATACCAATTCCTATTACTGGTAAAAAGATACAGATTAAAAGAAAGAGTTCTCGTGGTCCAGAATCCACCAAATTTGCGTTTGGAACATGAAATAGCTTGTATCCATAGAACATCTGGCGTAACATAGATAATAAAAAAATAGGAGTTAATATCATTCCAATTGCCATTACAAAAGTAATTAGCATTTTTGGTATTAACAGAAATTTTGGACTAGTAATTAGTCCAAAAAATACTACTAATTCTGCAACAAAACCGCTCATTCCTGGTAAGGCAAGAGAAGCCATTGAAAAGCTACTAAACATGGTAAAAATTTTCGGCATTGGGATAGATATCCCCCCCAGTTCTTCGAGATAAACAAGACGCATTCTATCACAAGCCGTTCCCGCCAAGAAAAAAAGTGTAGCACCAATAAATCCATGGGATAGTATTTGTAAAATAGCTCCATTGAGTCCAATGTTGGTTATGGAACCAATTCCTATAATTATGAAACCCATGTGAGATACGGAGGAGTAGGCTATTCTTTTTTTGAAATTTCGTTGACCAAGAGAAGTTGAAGCTGCATAGATTATTTGCATCGCTCCTATTATTACCAACCAGGGGGAAAATAGATAATGAGCATGAGGTAACAATTCCATATTGATCCGAATCAATCCGTATGCTCCCATCTTTAATAGGATTCCCGCTAAAAGCATACATGTACTGTAATGCGCTTCCCCATGGGTATCTGGTAACCACGTATGTAGGGGTATAATCGGCAATTTGACAGCATAAGCAATAAGGAAGCCAAAATAAAATAGTATTTCCAATGTTGCAGGGTATGATCGATTAATTAATCTTTCCAAATCTAATCTTGGTTCGTTGGAACCATATAAGCCCATACCTAGAACTCCGATTAAGAAAAAAATGGAACCGCCTGCAGTATACAAAATAAATTTTGTAGCTGAATACAGACGCCTCTTTCCCCCCCACATGGATAAAAGTAAGTAAACAGGAATTAATTCTAACTCCCACATGATAAAAAAAAGTAAAAGGTCTCGCGAAGAAAATAATCCTATTTGACCACTATACATTGCTAGCATCAGGAAATAGAATAATCGCGAATTCCGGGTAACTGGCCAAGCTGCTAAAGTAGCTAAAGTAGTGATAAATCCTGTCAATAAAATAGATCCTAATGAAAGTCCATCGATTCCCAATCTCCAGTGGAAATCAAAGACATCTATCCATTTAGAATCCTCCTTTAATTGGATTAAGGGATCCTCCAATTGGAAATGATAACAGAATGCATAAGTCATTAGAAGGAATTCTAATAAACAAATAGATATAGTATACCACCTAACGATTTTGTTTCCCCTATGAGGTAAAAAGAAAATTAATGAACCTGCAAATATCGGCAAAACAACAAGTATTGTTAACCAAGGAAAATAACTCATGATAAAGTGATAAAGAGAAGATACGTTTTGACCAGAAAAGCCCGTGCTCGAAATAAGCGAGCACAGGCTTCCTCGGTAAAGAGGAATCAGACGATTCAAGTGGAGTTTTTTGTAACGTATCAATAAGATAGAGCCATGCTGCGGGTTGTTTCAGGCCCTAAATAAACGCGGACACTTAAAAAATCTGTTGGGCAGGCAGATTCACATCTCTTACAACCCACACAATCTTCGGTTCTCGGCGCGGAAGCAATTTGCTTGGCTTTACACCCATCCCAGGGTATCATTTCTAATACATCTGTTGGACAAGCTCGTACACATTGAGTGCATCCTATACATGTATCATAAATTTTTACGGAATGTGACATTGGATCTATAAATTTTCCTTTTCAACATAAAAATTTTCGATCTGGTAAAAATGAAATTAGTACTATATGAGTCATATGTATTGTAGACACCAGACGAAGCAATGGTTTATCCAAACTTCAACAAATAAATAAATAAAAAATAAATAGCATTGTTATGTGTACTCGTTCATACAACCATGTTTGTTCAATGCATATGGGCCTCCATGTTATAGGTGAAAGCACGCGACAAATCGATAAAAGGGACTCCATGTTTTGGGGCATCTTCGTCATCACAACGAGCATCCTCATCCAACAAGGGAGGTTACATGGCACACAAGCTAATGAAGCAAGGACGGTACACGCATGCCTTTAGGGAAATAGAAATACATGGGACATGTGGACGATACAAGTAGTTGCACAATGCTTACAACAACGAAAGTACGACCGAAGTACAAGTTCTAATCTTAGTAGCACTACGCACCCAACAAGCAGCGGTGCTGCACTTCAAGCAGGTGTTCCTACGTCTAATTATTCAAAAAATTAGATTGATTGATACGAGTTGATTTCTTGTTACGATGGATGGAAGAAAGAATGGATAGTCCAATAGCTGCTTCAGCAGCCGCAAGGGCTATAACAAAAATTGCGAAAATGTCTCCTTTTAATTGGCGACTATCAAATAGATCAGAAAATGTTACGAGATTTAGATTAATTGAATTCAGTATAAGTTCAAGACATATTAGAGCTCTAACCATGTTTCGGCTTGTGATCAATCCATAGATACCAATCGAAAATAAATAGACACTAAAAAAAAGTACATGCTCAAACATCATTAACTAACTCCTTATCAATCTCGATTCATTTCAATATGAGGACAAGAATTGAACCGATTCCATTAATTAGAATAGAACAGTTACACAACAAAAGAGAAAAGAAGGTATTTGTTGGCAGTAGATGGGTTTTACTAAATCAAAATTGTGATTCTTTAGTTATTTATTTTAGATTTGAAATTCTAAGAATTTTGACTAATTCTAAGTATTTCTTATTGCCGAGCCATAGTAATTGCACCTATTAAAGAAACTAGAAGAATTATGGAAATGAGTTCAAACGGAAGATAAAAATCAGTTGCTAAATGAATCCCAATTTGTTGAACGTTATTTATGAGACCCTGTTCTACTATTTGGTTTGATCTTGTAGTCCAAAGAATTCCATACCATGACGTATCTGGGATAGTAGTCATTAGTGAAAAAAGAATAGTTATACAAACGAGTGAAGTGAACCCATCTCCAATAGTCCAATAATTCTTATTTTTAGACCATTCTGAGCCATTTACGAACATTACGGCAAATATGATCAAAACATTTATAGCTCCCACATAAATAAGAAGTTGTGCGACAGCTACAAAGTAGGAATTCAATAAAATATAGGATAAGGATATACAAACAAGAACTAATCCCAGCGAAAAGGCAGAATAAATTGGGTTGGTAAGTAATACTACTCCTAGACCTCCTAGTAGAAGAACAAATCCCCCAAATAGCACAAGAATCTCATGTATTGGTCCAGGTAAATCCATTATGGATAAGAAGAGCTTCGTGTATGGAATGGTGATGGCTGTAATACAAAATACGAAAATGTACTCTCATTTTAAATCAGAAATAATTTGCAATAAGCAGTAGTTATTCGTTTTTCTTTATAGTTAATAATAAGCAGTAGCCATGCTGCGGGTTGTTTAAATCCTAGTAACTAATAATTAGTAACCGTTCTTGAATTCCAAGATTTTTCTTCGTCTATTTTACTTTGAGTCGAATTCCTAATTGTTTGAATTGTGTAATCTCCCATTATGGAGATTGGTAACCGACTCAAAGCAATTTGATTGTAATTCAATTCATGACGATCATAAGTAGAAAGTTCATATTCTTCAGTCATTGATAAACAGCTTGTCGGACAGTACTCAACACAATTACCACAAAATATACAAACTCCGAAATCAATACTATAATTAAGCAATTGTTTCCTTTTAATATCCTTTTCAAATCTCCAATCCACAAGGGGTAGATCTATCGGGCATACGCGAACACATACTTCACAAGCAATACATTTATCAAATTCAAAGTGGATTCGCCCCCGGAAACGCTCCGATGTAATTGATTTTTCATAAGGGTAGTGAATCGTTATAGGTAAACGATTTGTGTGGGATAAGGTAATTATGAAACTTTGACCAATGTACCTTGCAGCGCGTATTGTTTGTTGACCATAACTCATGAACCCAGTTACCATAGGGAACATATTCTAAATATCTATGAAAAAGATATGTTTCTTTCTCTTGTTTGAGAGAACTTTTGTGTTGAAAATTTGGGAAGAAGTTGTTAATAAGAGATTGCCCAGGGAAATAGGTAAAAGAAATTTCCATCCAAGATTTAATAACTGATCCATTCTCATCCTGGGTAAAGTCCATCTTATTGTGATAGAAATGAAGAGAAATAAATAAGCTTTAGTTAATGTAATAAAGATACCCATTGTCATTTATATGTAGGGAATAGAGAAATTCCACCCGCCTAAGTAAAGAACTGTTACAAATAAAGAGGAAACTAATAAGGATAAGTAAGAAACAAGAAAAAAGAAACCATATTTGATACCGGAATATTCGGTTTGATAACCACCTGCAACTAATTCCCTCTCTGGGTAATCTTTCACATTCTGCCAAAGAAGAAATTAGAAAAACCAGAAAACCTATAGGCTGACGCCAAAGATTCCATCCAAAAAAACCATATTTTGACTGTGCTTCAACTATATCAACTGTACTTGAACTGTTAGATAATCATAGTCGATGATAACATCACAGTTCCCACCGCTATTCCAAAACCGTACATGAAACCTTAGCTTCATACGGCTTCTCTATGATCAGAAAAAAGGAAAGGGTTGTTTCGTTTCGGTATTATCCCCCTGGGCATAGATAGAATTAGGTAAGATAAAATCGATTGGAAAGCCTAAATTAGATATCTTTTTTTTGTATTGCATTCCATATCTTTTGTCCTATTCTTCTTTCCCCGGGGAAGGGTACTTAAAAAGAAAAAAGGAATAAAGGATTAATTCGTTCTTGATAGCCATTTCTTTAACAAGTGAAAGGGAACATACTCTGGATCGGAATCCGAAGAAAGTACTACTTGATCATTTCCACCAATTTCAAGTCCTTATTATGATTCCTTTTATGAGAAAAAATCTCTAATGTCTTAGATTCCCTCATTACTAATCCTTTATGTACTTTAGTGTTCCTAACCCCTCACTAATTTTTGATGGATTTATGATTATAAGTTATAGTAATAACTCGGAATATTCTAGTAATGGAATTCCATATCGCGAATCCTTTATTCTTGCCCGCTTCAAGATATGATGACTAATCAAAAAATCTCAACCTTGGGGTAAAGAGTTTACACTACTTATGTTTACTTCAACTTTTTTCTTGTACGTAGGAAATGAGATTTTTTCTTATCTAGTTTAACTTACCAACCCGAGAATAAGAAAAGGAAGATAAATATTCAATGGATTTTGGAGGAAAAAGATCCTATTTTAACGAATCACACGTAGAGATATTGCTAGCACACAAAAAGTTAATGGTATTTCATAACTAATAGATTGAGCAGCAGCTCGTAGACCGCCTGAAAAAGAATATTTATTATTTGAGCTATATCCTGCCATAAGAAGACCAATAGGAGCAATACTTGAAATGGCAATCCATAAAAAAACACCAATACTAAGATCGGCTAAAACAAAACGATATCCCAAAGGGATAACTAAAAAACTTAATAAAATTGATATGACTGCTATAGAAGGTCCAATGCTAAATAAAGGAATATCTCCTCGGGATGGCAGGATATCCTCCTTAAAAAGTAGCTTAGTTCCATCGGCTATAGCTTGAAGCAGTCCCAGGGGGCCAGCATATTCAGGACCAATACGTTGTTGTATCGATGCGGATATTTCTCTTTCTAACCACACAATTACGAGTACTTCTATTGTGATTCCCAGTAGGAGGGTCAAAATGGGTAGAATCCATATCAGTCCATAGACTTCTTTTAATAATTCCGATTTCGAAAAAGAATTGATAGTTTCTATCTCTACCCTATCTATTATCATTTCAACGATCAACTTCCCCCATAATGATATCTATACTACCTAATATCGTCATGATATCAGCCAATTTCATTTTTTTAACTAGTTGAGGAAGAATTTGCAAATTAATAAAACCGGGTGGACGAATTTTCCATCTCCAGGGGAAAAGACTATCATCTCCTACCAGATAAATTCCTAATTCACCTTTTGGAGCTTCCACTCTTACATAAAGCTCTTGCTTTGACAATTCAAAATTGGGCGAAGGTTTTTTACCAAGAAATCGATATTCAAAATCATTCCATTCGGAATTCTTTGTTTTCTTAAAGCGTCGGACTTCTAAATTCTCATAAGGGCCTCCAGGAATTTTCTCTACAGCCTGTTGAATAATTTTGATGGATTCCCTCATTTCACCCATTCGTACTAAATAGCGAGCTAATGAATCCCCTTCTTTTTGCCATTGGACTTTCCAATCGAATTGGTTGTAAGACTCATAAGGATCAACTTTACGAAGATCCCATTGTATTCCAGAAGCTCGTAACATCGGTCCCGATAAGCCCCAATTTACTGCTTCTTCTCCGCTAATAAAACCGACTCCTTCAACTCGTTCTAAAAAAACGGGATTCCGTGTAATAAGTTGTTGATATTCAACAACTCCTCGTAAAAAATAATCACAGAAATCTAAACATTTATCGACCCATCCATAAGGTAGATCGGCGGCTACCCCTCCGATGCGAAAGTAATTATGCATCATTCGCATACCTGTAGCAGCTTCAAATAGATCATATATCAATTCTCTCTCTCTAAAAATATAGAAAAAAGGGGTCTGTGCGCCTAGATCCGCCATAAAAGGTCCAAGCCATAACAAGTGAGAAGCTATACGGCTCAACTCTAACATAATTACCCTAATATAGCTGGCTCTTTGGGGTATTTGAATATTCTCCAAGAATTCTGGTGCATTTACCGTTATGGCTTCTGTAAACATAGTAGCTAAATAATCCCATCGTGTTACATAAGGTAAGTATTGTATAATAGTTCGGTTTTCCGCGATTTTTTCCATTCCTCTGTGTAAATAGCCTAATATGGGTTCACAATCAATAACATCTTCACCATCGAGAGTAACGATCAGTCGAAGAACACCATGCATTGATGGGTGCTGAGGGCCCATATTGACTATCATGAGATCTTTTCTTGTAAGCGGTAGACTCATATCCTTTCTTCCTTAATTCATTATTCCATGAAAATGGATTATTCCATGAATTCCTCAAAACGAGGCTCATCAAAATGAAAAATCTAAGACTACTATAAGACTACTAATAAAATAAGAAAAACACGACGCTCTTCCGATCTTATAACGTACTCTATTTTTCTTTGCCAAATAAGCCAGCAAACGTTGACGTTTTCCCAAAAGTCTTCGTAGACCTCTTTCCGATGAAAAATCTTTTTTGTGTAATTCCAAATGTGAAGCAAGTCTCCGTATCTTATTGGTGAAACTGAATACTTGAAATTCAACAGAACCCCTGTTTTCTTCTTTTTCTTCTTTAACCATAAATCCCAAAATTTTTCTACCTCCTTTCTTTTTCATGTATTTTTCTGATCAGGAAAAATAAAAAATTATGTCAGTTATTTTGAAGTTATTCTAATCTCGTACACACAAAAATTTGCAATTATTCATCCACTACTGGAATTTGGATTTATTTTATCGATGCAAATTGGATTTGGATAGAAGGGTACATGCT